TATGAATAAAAAAAAGATCTCTTTTTGCAATTATAGTCTTTCTATTTTATTTCGTTCCTATTCTCCTTTCTAAAAAAAAAGGGACATTATACAAAGTAAAAGATTTCTTCGTTCTTGATAGTTATTTACTTAATCGGTGGATAGGAACATACTCTAGATCGAAATTGTGGGGGGTACTTCTTAATCATTTCTACCAACTTAAAGCCCGAACTCAAATTCCTTTTCTATAAAGAAATATCCTATTGGATAATTTCCAGAATCTCTATTATTAATCCTTTGTGTATCTTGGTCTTCCTAACCATCCACTCATTTTGTTTGAATCTCCCATTAGGGCAATCACTATGTTAATAGATGCTAAAAACCCCACAAGTTGATCTTTTGAACCCGCTTCAAGTCATGATGACTAATCAACTAATCTTGGGGTAAACAGTCTCGACTGCTTATGTCTTTACTTTCACTTAATTCTTGTACATAGGAAATGAGATTGAATTCCTTTAACAGCAAATCTTTAAGCCGTTTTATTTCACTCATATAACTATCTGGTTTAGTTTATCAACCCCAATGATGAATAAAAAAATAGAAAATAGATATTCAGTTCATTTAACTTTTTTGCTAGAAATAAAAGAAATAGGGGAAATTTTATGTCTCACTGAATCACACGTAGAGATATTGATAATACACATAGAGTTAATGGTATTTCATAACTAATTGATTGAGCAGCAGCCCTTAATCCACCTAAAAAGGAATATTTATTATTTGACCCATATCCCGACATAAGAAGTCCAACGGGAGCAAGGCTTGAAACGGCGATCCATAAAAAAACACCAATACTAAGATCAGCTAGAATAAGTCGATAGCTAAAAGGAATTACTGAATAACTTAGTAAAATGGATATGACCGCTATGGATGGCCCGATACTGAATAAACGAGTATCACCTCTAGATGGAAGAAGATTCTCTTTGAAAAGTAGTTTTGTACCATCTGCTAGAGCTTGAAGAATTCCTAAAGGCCCGGCGTATTCAGGTCCAATACGTTGTTGTATTCCTGCAGATATTTCTCTTTCTAACCAAACAATTACTAGTACACCTAGTGTGATTCCTAATACAAGAGTCAAAATAGGGACAAGCATCCATATGATCCCATAGACCTCTTTTAAGGATTCCAATCTGTAAAAAGAATTGATAGTTTGTATTTCAGTTGTATCAATTATCATTTCAACGATCAACTTCTCCCATAATGATATCTATGCTACCTAGTATCGTCATAATATCAGCCAATTTCATTCTTTTAACTAACTGAGGAAGAATTTGCAAGTTGATAAAACCCGGTGGTCGAATTTTCCATCTCCAAGGAAAAACACTTTGATCTCCTATCATAAAAATTCCCAATTCGCCTTTTGGTGCTTCAACTCTTACATAAAGTTCTTGTTTCGACAATTCAAAAGTCGGAGAAGGTTTTTTACTAATAAATCGATATTGAAAATCATTCCATTCGGGGTTTTTTATTCTACCAAAGCGTCGGATTTCTAAATTCTCATAGGGTCCCCCTGGAATTCCTTCCAGGGCCTGTTGGATAATTTTTATGGATTCTGTCATTTCACTGATTCGTACTAAATAACGCGCTAATGAATCCCCTTCTTTTTGCCATTGAACCTCCCAATCAAATTCGTCGTAACACTCATAACGATCAACTTTACGAAGATCCCATTGTATTCCGGAAGCTCGTAGCATTGGTCCTGATAAACCCCAATTTAGTGCTTCTTCCGCGCCAATAATGCCTACGCCTTCAACTCGTTCTAAAAAAATAGGATTCCGTGTAATAAGCTTTTGATATTCAGCAACCCCGGTTAAAAAATAATCGCAAAAATCCAAACATTTATCTATCCAGCCATGAGGTAGATCAGCAGCTACTCCTCCGATACGAAAATAATTATGCATCATGCGCATACCGGTGGAAGCTTCGAATAGGTCATATATCAATTCTCGTTCTCGAAAAATATAGAAGAAAGGAGTCTGTGCCCCAATATCTGCCATAAAAGGGCCAAGCCATAACAAATGGGAAGCGATACGACTCAACTCCAACATAATAGCTCTGATATAGCTAGCCCTTTGAGGTACTTGAATATTGCCTAGCTGTTCCGGTCCATTTACAGTTATTGCTTCTGTGAACATAGTAGCTAAATAATCCCAACGCGTTACATAAGGCAAATATTGTATAATTGTTCGATTTTCCGCAATTTTCTCCATCCCTCTATGTAAATAACCTAATATTGGTTCACAGTCAATAACATCTTCACCGTCGAGAGTAACTATCAGTCGAAGAACACCATGCATTGATGGGTGGTGAGGGCCCATATTGACTATCATGAGGTCTTTTCTTGTAGTTGATGCAATCATAAGTTTTTTTTCCCGAGTCATTCTTCCATGCATTTCTGAAAGTAAAAAAAATAAGTTCATCAAAATGAATAAGTTTAAATGGTATCACACTTCAAATTAACGAGTTTTTATTTCTCGAATACCCAACTCACCAATTAATTCTTTATAACGCCCTATATTCTTTTTTGACAAATAAGTCAGCAGCCGTTGACGTTTTCCCAAAATTTTTCGCAAACCTATCTGAGATGAAGAGTCCTTTTTGTGCAATTCCAAATGTGAAGTAAGTCTCCTTATTTTAGTGGTGAAACTGAATACTTGAAATTCAACAGACCCTCTGTTTTCTTTTTGAGAAATAATTGAAATGAATGAATTTTTGACCATAAAAAAATGCCTTTGCCCCCTTTTTTTTACAGATATGGATTTTACTGATCAGTAATAATAATGCCATTCATTTTAATGTGGTATATACAATAATAGAATTTATGAACTCCTAATTTTCTGAAGTCAAATCAATCCAATTTAAAATTGGATTTAGATAGAGGATATAAAAGGATTGGTACATTTTCGCATCGAAGAGTTTAGACCGAAAATGAAGCAGGTTCTGTTGATTTCTTTTGCGATCTAATTGAGACAAATTTCATATTGGCTATTCGAATGAAATGTAAGACATGTGATGTGTGTATTTGGTTGCTTTCATATATCCTATAAGCATATAGTGAAAAAGTGTATTATTCACGAATTTTTAATTCGTGGATACATCTGTATCCTTAAGATACAAAAATGACTGCCATTGTTGGTATCAAACCAAGAACGATTCATACAAGCTAAATCTTCTAATCGATAATTAGGCCAAAGAAAAAGCTTTAATTTAATTAATTTCTTTTTCTCTCTATCCAGATGTTTCTTATCAACCGAAACTTGGTTGCTGTTTTTTACATTCTTCTCGTTCCAAAATACTGAATTTCTATCTACACCATTCCTACTCTTTGAATTGAAACAAATTAGAATTCTAAATTTTCTACGACATCTAAATGATAAAATATTTTCAGGAACAGGCAAATCTAAATGAACTTTGTGCCTAGTTTCAGTTATTCTTTGATGTGGTGAACTAGCTTCATAAAAATTATTTTTAGAAACATATCTTTGTTCTTGGTATTTTTGATTAGTTTGGTGCTTACTCTTATGAAATAAGGAAATACCTATGATTTGATACATAATCAATTGTCCATCGTCGTTTCCAGGCAAATGAATGGGGTCTATAATCAATACTCCCTTTTTCATCAATTCTGTAGGAGTTAAACTCTTCTGAATCAACATTATATCCAAACTCATTTCTCTCTTTTGAATTGAGGATATAATAAGTTTTCTTGGATCTATCAGTCTAAGGAGGAGACAATATACCTTGATATTATTGATCATTTTTTGATTCAAAGTATCGTCCCATCTCAATTGAAAAAGCAAATAACGTTTCAGGAATGAATCAAGTTCTGCTTCTGTATTACTTTTGTATTGTTTTTGCTTTTTCCCTTTTTTCATGTCTGATCTTTCAGAATTTTCTTCAATGTCTTTTTCTTGTGAAAGAATAGAGCGAAGGTATCCTCGGCCTGTGGATTCTTTTTGTTCTTGATTTCGATGATGTTTAGTCGATGGTATCAAAAAACTTCTTTTTTGCTTTTCATTGATCTTTTTATTTTCACTACTTTTTTTATTTCTATTCAAATTTAAAAGAAGTAATTTACTTGGTATAAACCAAGGTTTCGTTTTATATGCATTATAAAGTAACACAAATTCTGGGAAGAACCAAAGTTCAAGATTCGATATGGGATGCTTTAACATTTTTGCATTCATTCCCATCCAATCAAAAAAGACTTTGTGAGAGTTTGGTGGATTGATTTCTGGAATAATAAGATAAAAAAGATCTTTTTTATTAATTATTTGAGAATTTTTAGTACCAATCTGAGTATCTTGATTTCTATTAGTATCGATCGCGACCCAGGTTTCAATATCTACCCTTTGTATAAGAGAAAAATTGATAATTTTCCAATCAAAATATTTTCTATCCGCAGTTTTTTCCATAGGTAGAATATCTACCTTTCCTAGAAAATTATTGATAGAAATACTCCTCAGCATATCAAAAAGGGTGTCTTTATGTGTGTCATAAGAAATATCTTGGTTCTTATTTCCTTGAAACGGAGATCTAGAAAAAAAGCATTCTGTTTTATTTTCATAATCATAATTCATAAATTTATATGATAAAAGATCATATATATAGTATTTTTGAAAATTATCTTTTTTATTCGATTTATTCGATAATGAATATACTTTAATTTTTTGTTGTTTTTTGGAATCAATTAATTCATTTTTTTCATATGAATGCCATTTGCTTAAATTTTCCTTTTTCGTCATACGACAGTGGCGAACTCTATTTCGACACTTTTCTGATATTAATCTAGACCATATCATCTGAGATAAATCGTATTGATTATAGCTTTTCAACCATCCTTTCCATTGATTCATTTTATAACTCGAAACTCCTAATTTCGAATGAAACATCTCTTCTATTTCAAAAGAATCCTTTATTTCAGGCTTAAGAAAAAAAGGGATTCCTTGATATTGAAGAATAGA